TCTTATTAAAAAAAAATAATCCATATTTGTAGCAATGAAATACTATTGCTCCTCCCCAAAATGATACATGATTGATTACAAATTTCTATGATCCATATTGTCTATAAAGGACCTGAAATGCCTTGCTTACGTATCATTGGAAAGTGCATTAACATGAATACGGCAGTAAGAAGAGGTAATACAAAAGTATGTAAACTATAAAAACGAGTCAAGGTAGATTGTCCCACACTAGCGCTTCCGCGCAATAACTCTACCACCGACGATCCTATTACAGGAATAGCGTCGGGTACACCTGTTACAATTTTTACTGCCCAATAACCTATTTGGTCCCACGGTAAGGAATAACCAGTTACACCAAAGGATGCAGTTAATACACCCAAAACTACACCCGTAACCCAAGTTAATTCGCGAGGTTTTTTAAAACCACCAGTGAGATACACGCGAAATACGTGCAAGATCATCATTAAGACCATCATACTTGCCGACCATCGATGAACTGATCGGATTAACCAACCAAAGTTAGCCTCAGTCATTATATATTGAACAGAGGCAAAAGCCTCTGTAACGGTCGGACGATAATAAAAAGTCATAGCAAACCCCGTCGCTACTTGGACTAAAAAACAAGTAAGTGTAATTCCTCCTAAACAATAAAATATATTGACATGAGGAGGAACGTATTTACTAGTTATATCATCGGCAATCGCCTGAATCTCAAGACGTTCTTCGAACCAATCATAGACTTTATTGAGATAGGTAAACCAAGGGACCCCCCTGAGAACCGTATATGAGAATTTCATCTCGTACGGCTCAAACAAAAATACTAAAATACTGGTTATTTGTAAAACGGATATGTGTAAGTTTTAAACTTCTTAACTTAATCCTAATATTCCAATTTGAAGGAAGATAAGAAAAAAATAGAAATCCCAAATTCTTTTTAGTTATAATGCCAAAATCTCAAGTCGGCTCACTAGTCTTTTCTCTTGATTCTTCGAGGCCTCTTGAATATTCTATTATTTACTTCATTTTTTTTATTTGTGTATGTAATGCGATTTTTATTTTACTGTTGTTTTTTGATTATTATTGATAGGAATTTTCTTGTTAAGACCCTATGAATCAATTCAAAAACCTCAGATTCATACCAGAACCACGATGATTTTCAAAAAAACCTTTAATCGAAGTCCAAAAATTCCCTGAGTAAGAACTGCTGGATCATCACTTATTCAATGACAGTGAATAGATATAATGAAAAAAATTCAAAGAAACTTTTGCCCTTTGATCAAAATAAATATAAGCGGGGGCAGTTTAAAAGAATAAAAATCGTTCATTTTATTCTTCTAACTCTTTAAATTTTTTTTAGTCCGGTTGCGAGGTTTAAATAGAAATATTAAGTATGAATCATAGTTCTAATACTTCAGAATCTATTTTCTATATTCCGTGTTCCAGATACTAGAATAAATATCTGACGGGGTAAAGCCATCTCTATCAAGATGATGGATCCTTTTTATGTTCTGTTTTATCAATAGGATCCATTATAACAAGTCACACACTCATATTCCGGAAATACAGAAACAAAGAAGTTTCACGGTCGAACTACCAAATCAAAGACTTAAATGCAAAACTTTACCTTCTCTTCAAAAAAACTAATTAGTTGGTTCTTGTGAATCTAATTCTTAGCAATTTGGTCCAGTAAAATGGACGAATTATAAATCTCTAAAATAATAGAGAGAAATACCGCAAATAGAGCCATTGCAACACCCATAAAAGGAGTAGTTCCCCATCCAGGAGCTACTTTACCATATTCTGAATTCAATGGTTTCAATAAATCCCCTACAACAGTTCGTCTTGGACCAGATCTAGAACTACCCTCAACGGTTTGTGTAGCCATAAATCCTACTTTTTATTCATTGAGATTTGTTGACTTTGTATACCATTCCGCTGTAAATATAGGATCTTACCCTATAGATCTAGATCCATTTTGGTCTTGATATTATATAATAATGGAAACAGCAACCCTAATTGCCATCTCTATATCTGGTTTAATTGTAAGTTTTACCGGGTATGCCTTATATACTGCTTTTGGGCAACCCTCTCAACAACTACGAGATCCATTCGAAGAACATGGGGACTAGTTAAAGTAATGAGCCCCAATATTACGATATTGGAGGCTCATTGCTTCAATTGATATAATGAAAAATCATTTCACCTTTTTAGTTGGAACTATAGGGGGTTCTCGAAAAAAGATAGCGAAAAAAATGATTCCTAAAGTCGAGACTAAGAGGAATGTATAAACCAATGCTTCCATAGATTTGATCGTGGTTTACAATTATAGCTTTCATACCTGTTTTGGGAGGATTATCTCCTGGATAAAGAAAAAGAAAGAACAAGAGTAACACAAACTGCAATGATTCAAATAAAAATTTATTCAGTTCCCTATATCAATATCATAACAAAAAAAGTCGAATTGAAAAGGAACAAACGAATGTTCTTTCTATCAGACTGCCTGTCTTTTTGTGCTTGGATCTCCAAGTTTTTGGAATGCTCCAAATTCTACTTGAGCATCCAAATCTGGATCGATACCAGCAAAAACATCTCTGAACAAGGTTCTAGCACCATGCCAAATGTGCCCGAAAAAGAAGAGCAGAGCAAACGAAGCATGTCCAAAAGTAAACCAACCCCTTGGACTGCTACGAAAAACACCATCTGATTTTAAAGTCGCACGATCTAATTCAAAAATTTCACCCAATTGAGCACGTCTAGCATATTTTTTCACAGTAGCAGGATCACTATAACTGATTCCATTGAGTTCGCCACCATAGAATTCAACAGTTACACCTACTTGTTCGACACTATACTTCGATTCTGCCCTTCGAAAAGGAACATCAGCTCTAACAATTCCGTCTCCATCTACCAAAACAACCGGAAATGTTTCAAAAAAAGTAGGCATACGACGTACAAAAAGTTCACGCCCCTCTTTGTCTCTAAAGATAGGATGTCCTAACCAACCGACGGCTATTCCATCGCCATTGTCCATTGAGCCTGCTCTAAACAACCCCCCTTTTGCCGGATTATTGCCGATGTAATCATAAAAAGCTAATTTTTCAGGAATTTTAGACCAAGCTTCTGATAAATTTTGATTTTCGGCTAGCCCAGCACCAACTCTTCGATATATTTCTTGCTGGAAGTATCCCTGATCCCATTGATAACGAGTGGGACCAAATAATTCAATCGGGGTAGTTGCTGAACCATACCACATAGTTCCAGCAACAACAAAAGCTGCAAAAAATACAGCAGCGATACTACTGGAAAGGACGGTTTCAATATTTCCCATACGCAATCCTTTGTATAGACGTTGAGGTGGACGCACACTAAGATGGAAAAGACCCGCTAATATGCCTAATGTACCTGCTGCAATATGGTGAGAGGCTATTCCCCCCGGAACAAAAGGATCAAAACCTTCCACACCCCATGCGGGATTGACGGATTGTACCCTTCCTGTTAGTCCATAAGGATCGGACACCCATATTCCAGGACCAAACAATCCTGTTACATGAAATGCGCCAAAACCAAAACAAGCCACCCCTGCAAGAAATAAATGAATTCCAAAGATTTTTGGCAAATCCAACGAAGGTTTTCCAGTACGTTCATCACAAAAGATTTCTAGATCCCAATAGACCCAATGCCAGATAGCCGCCAAAAAGCACAAGCCCGAAAACACAATATGTGCCGCGGCCACACCTTCGTAACTCCAAATACCTGGATTCGTTATAGTCCCTCCTGTTATATTCCAACCACCCCAGGAATTGGTTATTCCTAAACGAGTCATGAAGGGTATAACGAACATACCCTGTCTCCACATTGGGTCAAGAACAGGGTCAGAGGGATCAAAAACTGCTAATTCATATAGAGCCATCGAACCGGCCCAACCAGCAACTAGAGCTGTATGCATTATATGGACAGAAAGTAAACGGCCGGGATCATTTAATACAACGGTATGAACACGATACCAAGGCAAACCCATGAAAATACCTCTTATATCAACAAAAAATAGACACTATGTAACTTTATTGCACTGTAAAAAACTATACTATGGACCCTCCCCTTTCAGTAAATTATCTTGCATAATCTCGCATAAAGAATTCATATTTGTTCTAGTTGTTTAGTAATAATGGAACTTGGAACAATTATATTCATTCGTAAGAACAAAAAGAAGCAGATCTATTCTATACCCGATAAGTAACAATACGCAATGGTGGTGGGGGGTGACTTTATTTTATATGAGTGTTTCTATTCTATATGGGTGTTTATATCAGTGAATGCAGACATATTCAAGAACGACCTATTGGTCAAAACTTTCCTTTATTCATTCCAATTCCCTCTTCATGTCTGGTTACCGGATGCTATGGAAGGGCCGACCCCTATTTCGGCTCTTATACACGCTGCTACTAATGATTTTTAGCAAACAAAATCAATTCATTCTGTTTCACGTTCTCACACCAAAGCAAAGTAAGATAGAGAACTGCATCCTCTTCCATTTTATGCCAGTTGGTGTTCCAAAGGTACCATTTTTAGTTCCTGGAGATGATGATGCATCTTGGATTGACTTATATAATCGCCTTTTTCAAGAAAGACTACTTTTTTTAGGTCAAGAGATAAACAGTGAAATATCAAATCAACTTGTAGGTCTCATGGTATATCTCAGTCTAGAGGACAAAACCAGAGATTTATATCTGTTTATAAATTCTCCGGGCGGAGAAGTAATAACTGGAATGGCTATGTTTGATGCTATGCATTTTGTAGAAGCAGAAGTACAGACAGTATGCGTAGGATTAGCCGCTTCAATGGCATCTCTTCTTTTGGTAGGAGGAGAAATTACCAAACGTCTAGCATTCCCTCACGCTTGGCGCCAATGATTCTTATTTCTAGAAAAAAAAGAAGACTATGCCTACACCAATATTAAGTAAAAAAAGCATGGCACTTCGAGTTCGATATGCAAAAATAATTTTTTTTTCAAAACCATTAGATTATATATCGAAAGAGTAGTATGAAAAAGGGGTATTTACCATTTTATCTGATCTATCAGGAGCCTTTTTTAGTGTCACAATCTTTTTTTGTTTTCACACCAGAAAACTTTGAACAATATTTATTTTTTATTATATTAACTATTTCAAAAAAGAAACTTTGGGATTGCTGAATAACAGACTAGACGAAATAAAAGAGCAACGGAATCATCACAGTCTAGAAAAAATTTTCTAAAACAAAAAAGAAAGGTGGTTATTGGATTATTTACTGATCTGGGTCTGATAGACCTGGTATATTTTAAACTTCTTCGAGGGAAGATCAAAATGAATTTTCCTAGTAGAGCCGTATGCTATATAAAAAAGAAACAAGATGTCTGCCTGTACGGCTTTACATTTTATCTTCATTAGTTTTTTCTTATTTCCATCCCTTAGCCTATCATCCAATCCAAGATTATTAGAAACCCTTATCATGTTATATTCTATATTCTCAGGGTAATGATCCATCAACCTGCTAGTTCTTTGCAGGAGGGACAAACAGCAGAATGTATCCTGGACGCGAATGAATTACTCAAAATGCGCGAAACTATTACACAGATTTATGCACAAAGAACAGGCAAACCTTCATGGCAGATATACAAAGACATGGAAAGGGATTTTTATATGTCAGCAGAAGAAGCCCAAGCCTACGGAATTGTTGATATGGTAGCGGATTCTGTTTGAATAAAAAAAGAGGATAAAGGATTCCTCAGAAATATCTCATTTTATCTTTTTTAAATTCTTACCTACCTATACCAAAGATATTTTATAGAATCTAAATAATTCATAATTATCGGGTTAGGATTGATCTAAACCAGATCATTATATATATATAACTTAACTCACCATGCCAACTATAAAACAACTTATTAGAAACACAAGAAAGCCAATCCGAAATGTCACAAAATCTCCCGCTCTTCGGGGATGCCCTCAGCGCAGAGGAACATGTACTAGGGTGTATGTGCGACTCGTTTTTTTAGATAATAGACTAAAATTCTATTAATATAATAAGAATTGTGTATAAAATTTATGATTTCGATTGGTGCAAACCGAATCACTTTAATTTGCAATTTAAGATGAAAAAGACTTTCCCATTGGTAACAAATGGTTATCCATTAAGCGGGAAAAATCCTATTTCAAATAAAGAAAAATTATGTCCTAAATTTTGCAAGAACGGACTAAGAGGGTCAACTACCCAGTTAATCTTCATACTTAAATACCGTTACTGTATAGCTAGATTTCTTTGTGAAAGACCTATTACTAGATATTTAATGGGTAGAGCCCATGAGTGTGAACTGTACAAGTTAACAATAACATTGATTAAATGAAGATTCAATGAAGGAAGGGGCTCCGGTGTATAGAGAGGACCTCACCGTTTAAAACGTAATCATAGAAACGATGGAACCCACCATTTCTTTCTCCATTTCTATTTAATTCAAAATAAAAAAAAAAGAAAAAAATCGTGGTTGGGAAGGTTAGAGTAGCAAAAGCCATTGGAATTATTCTTTTATACATTGGAAGAATCCCTTTTTGTTATTAATAGACTAGGAAGGATAAAAGAATAACTGAAAGAAAAAATCAAATAGTTATTCATCAAAGTCTCATTTATTCAATGACCAGAATTAAACGAGGATATATCGCTCGAAAACGAAGGACAAAAATTCGTTTATTTACATCAAGCTTTCGCGGAGCTCATTCAAAACTTACTCGAACTATTTTACAACAGAAAATAAAAGCTTTGGTTTCCGCTAATCGGGATAGAGATAGGAAAAAAAGGGATTTTCGCAGTTTGTGGATCAGTCGAATAAACGCAATAATTGGCCAGAATAAGAAAATATACTATATTTATAGTAAGTTAATGTCTAATATGTACAAGAGGCAATTACTTCTTAATCGTAAAATAGTTGCACAAATAGCTATATTAAAGGGGAATTGTATTTTTATGATTGCCAACGATCTGATAAACAAATAAAAATTCCCCGGAGATTCAACTCCGGGAAGGTGGTAAAACAGAAGCGATTTGTATGATAAAATAGAATTAGAATTCATATTACAAAGTCATCAAAATAAATAAAAAACCGCGCTTAAAAAAAAAAGATTTATTCTTCTTTACCTATTCTCTTTTTTCTTACAACGCAAGAACCCCAATAGGATTGTCGTAGTTTTCGAACAAAATATTAATCCACATTTTCATTGAGTTTAGATTCAAAATTGAATTCAATTGAAGAGTAACTCTATTTTTTTTTTTTTTTAAGAACAGTCGTAGTAGTTCTAGTGGTCGACTTGCTTTTTTCAAATTTTTTTTTTTCATTATTAACAAAAGGTAATGAATTTACAAAAGGTAACAAAGATAAAATACGAGCTTGTTTTATAGCAATCGTAATTAATCGTTGTTGTTTTAAGGTCAATCTATTCGTGCGTCTAGATAATATTTTTCCTTGTTGACTAATAAATCGATAAAGTAAACTCATGTTTTTATAATCAATTCGATCCCCCGATTGGATCGGGGACAAACTCCTACGAAAAGATTGCTTAGATTTAAGAAAGAGTCGCTTAGATTTATCCATGGTTTTTTTATTCCTATACCGAAAATCCTATTTCTTATAAAAATTTATTTATATTCTTATTTTTTTCTATATGTTTGTTAATGTTTGTTATATATATGCTATATAATATAATTTTATTATATATAATCTAAAAAATCTTCTTAATGTTCTATTTATTATATAAATTTATAATTGAATTATAATATAATTTTTAGAATATATCTTCTATCTGAAAGATTATTTTTTATCTGTAAGGGTAACACACAAGCGAGCCATTTTCTCTATTTCTTTATCTCTGCGTGAATCATATGTTTGCAACAAAAGGGACAGAATTTTCTCAATTCCAATCGATTCGGCGTATTGTGTCGATTCTTTTGAGTAATATATCTAGAAATCCCCCTTGATTTCTTATTAACACTCTTTTTATCACAATTAGTACATTCCAAAATAACAGTAATTCGGATATCTTTACCCTTGGCCATGCATGAACCTCCTTTGATTTTTTGATTCACTTAACTCTTCGATTTTCAGATTTGAAGCGAAGAATAAAAAAGGAACTAAAAAAGTATAAGTTGATAATTCAAAATAAAATTATCAAATATTTCGTTCCAATTAATTTTTATAGTACAGTAAAAATTCAGTAATAAAATGATTTCGAACTATATTTCGAATCGCAGTAAAGTATTTGACTTTTCATTTAAGTTAAGTATCTTCTATGATATTATTGCCCCTGCCCAAGTATTCCAATTCCATTTGTGGTCTCACTCTATTATAAATAGCAATGGAATTGAATAAAAAATTCAATTCCATTGAAACCTGGCAAAAATTCCGAGTTTCACTGAGGCCAAATCCACCTTTCCCTTTCTTTGAAACTTCTTCTAATTCGAAAAAAGAAGGAATTAATCACAGATATTTGATTTGATATCTAATCTTCGTCACACCTTCCAGTCCCAATTCCAATAACTAGAATTAAAAAAAGGGGAATATCAATGCATCCGGGAATAAACGATTGATTTCTATCAAGAGACCCGCTAAAACCGCGAACCATAGAGTACTTGCCACTGGTGCCACAGAGAGATATGTTTTTAGATCTCGCATTTCAAATCCTCCTTCGTTTTTTTCTTGTAATTTGTAATACATAATTACATATAGGAATATGATAAAATAGTTATTTTATTTTTTTAATAATCACTTGCATTTGTCGGGGGAAGTCCGAATTCAATTTGAATTGAATAACGATTCATGAGATATTTTTTTTTTATTTCATTCTATAATATTATTTTAACTATATTATTCTATAATGAATTTTCTGAAATTATGAATTTTATTATTATAATATATATTATAATATAAAAATAATAAGAATATTTTTTATTATTCTATATTCTATTTTTCATATTTAAAAAAATTTTTGATATTTAGATTCTTTATATATATTCTTTGTTTTTAGATTCTTTAGTTACTATTATACTCTATATCTATATATTCCCTTTAATTTAATTAAATATTTTTATTCTATAGAATATAGAAATAGAATAATTTGTAATACATAATTACATATAGTTCGATATTATTTAATAGGATATGAGAAAGTAAAAAAAAAAAGAAAAAAATGTGGAAAAGAAGACAAAGATTCTTTAGAATGAAACTGGAAACCCATGGACATGGAAAGGGATGTAGCGCAGCTTGGTAGCGCGTTTGTTTTGGGTACAAAATGTCACAGGTTCAAATCCTGTCATCCCTATCCCATACTATTAGTTATTGTATGAGCAGTAAAAATAGATCAATTGAGACGAATTAAAATTGGACATACTAACTAAATAGCAATAGTTCACTATGGATAACTATTGCTATTTAGTCAGTATATGCATGCAAGATGTATTAGCATCACATAAAAAAAATTTTTTATGAAAAAAAGCGCTCTTAGTTCAGTTCGGTAGAACGCGGGTCTCCAAAACCCGATGTCGTAGGTTCAAATCCTACAGAGCGTGATTACATTATTGTTATATCGAATCGAGAACGAGAATGATACGGAAATAAAGGGATAACAGTCTAATCTAAAGTCTGAATTTGATCTCCGTTGTTAATTTAATTTTAATCCTAAAACAACGAAATAGGAGTAGGAGGTCAATAAACAAAGGAGATGTTACTTAATCAAAGATCCAATTGATCACCACGTCGATATTGTAAATATGCAGTTACAAATAACCCAGCCAAAGTAATAGGGATTAGACCTAAGACGATTCCGAATAGAAAAACTTCAATCATTTGAATTTGTTTGAAAGGAAAAAAAGGGAGGGTAATATCTATCCTTAAATATGAATTTGTATTTACCATGAGTCTCAATCACGAAAAATTGCAAATTTACATGATAAGTAACTATGGAAGATCTAGAATATT